AGGATCGTCAGCTGCTTTGAGACCTCGAGTTGGCCTCCTACCTTTCCTCGATTGGGATTGGATGGTTGAATGTCTCCGAACAAGAAGGCCTAAATAGCTAAAAAAATGTATGCGAGTCAAGCTCCTCTTTCCTTTTTTCTTCATCGATCGGAACAAGCCCATTCCACTAAGAAAAGGAGAAAAAGGCCTCGGTCAATGAAAAGGAAGGCCAAGGGATTATATCCTCGTAGACGGTTTTGAAGAAAGATAGAACCAGGAGAGTGAGAAGCAACCTTTAGGGATCGGCTACGCTTGGCGGAAGGATCAAAAAAGGGAGGTTTTGCTTACAGATAGATGGCGCTAGCTTTCTAAAAGAGTTTGGAAGATCCTGGGGAAGGCTTTCACCTTTCACATCCTATTTCAGTACGCTGTCTGATTCTCTCTTCATTGGCTTAGTCAGCCGGGGCTTCTTCCACTTCAAGGCCCTAAGGCGGAATATCCCATCCAGTTGACGAGACACTAATGACCTAAAGCAGGCAAAGCTCATGGAAAAAAGGAGTTCTTGCCGCTAAGTCCCTATTTTGTACTTTTTTTTTGCTAATTCCTAGATCCACCAGATGAGACTGTTTCCCAAGAGCCCAAAGAGAAGGGCCTGGCCAGTCTCCCGTGGGGAACCCTCGTTCTTCGTGACGATCAGTCTCAAGTCATAGCTTTTGGATAGCAAGATTCTCTTAGTCAAGTCCTCTGGCTGCGCGATCGAAGGATCTATCTCCATCATATCATGTCTTTCCGTAAAGCTCCGAAGACTGGGGGTAGCAAGTCCATTTCGCTAAGAAGCGGGCCACCTTCAAACGGAGGCTCCTTTGGCTCTTAAGCTCGCAAGCCGGATTTCACTTCATAGACGCGATCTAGATTTCCTTCGTCACCAAATTACTAATAAAATTACCCCGACACTTGAAGATTTGACCAAACTTAGGTGCACAGACAAATAGGAGGGATTTTCTCATTCGTTGTATGGTCTTCAACCACCTGGTTCACTCGCTCAAGGTTCAGCCTATCTTTAAAGTTTCGTGGAGCTGGGGTCCGGTATAGGCAAAAAAGAGTCGCTTTCGGGTTCACAAAGGACAAGGAGGAAAAGAAAGCAATCGCCCTCCCTTTTTGACACTTAGGTTCGGCTGGCCTTTCACTTGGGCCAGGCCAGTACACATCTCTTCTGGGCGCTAGCCGGTTCGCTTCTCTTTTAGCAATTCAAGGCAGTACCCGGTGTATTCACTTAAAGACTGCCTTTTCTTTCGAAGTGGGCATTTCGGGCCTTATTCCTTCCCGATCGCACTCAAAGTTTTCACAGAATGGGATTAGGATTTGCATCAATCAACTATAGTATAACCAATGGTGCCGATCACTCCTAAAATGGTTCGAAAGTCCCTGACTGAGGCCGTTGCATGACCTAAAGCCCCCTAGCCACGAAAGAAAAAGAAGTTCCTGAGATACCATGGTAGTAAGGCGATGAACGTCTTCACTTGGTCACCACCTCCTTTGACTCGGGCTTTGAAGCAGCTCCTACAGGGCCAGGATCGAAAGGAAAGGCTTGACTCTCGCCTTACTTAACAAGTAGGGGCCGACATCCGAACATTCTGTCTTAAGCGATAGATAGACAATCGAAGTCCCAAAGCAAGTAATACTTATTCTCGACAGGACTTATTCCTCGAAATGCCCTCTTATACGATTTAGCCAGTGAGCTGTCTGAAGCTGTACCCGGCCATGAGGGAATTAGACTAAAAGTCGCCCGCTTAACCCGTTATACCTGCCATAGCTCTCATTTCGCCCTTTGATTCGAGGGCGAGCCCTTTCGCCTTCTCTTTCTGCCATTCGTTACGATATGTGTATCCGGGAAGAGTTGTTTGGAAGCCTAGATCGGGGTACGGAGTTTTCTCTATTTTGGAAGAAAAGAAGCGGCTTGAATGAGTGAATTACTAAAGACATTGGCTATTCAGTCCAAATTAGGGAGTTGCTCTCGTCTGTGCATCGGGGAAAGCCTTCGTGAGCCTTTTCGTGCATTGCTTTCGGACTTGGCCGAGAATGAGAGCTTTTGGGTGGACATAGTAGTCCTATCCTAGCCCCGGAAGCCCAGGAGTTGCATTCTTTAATCGCCCGACCCTCCGCGGAGGGGTTAGTTGCCAGCCCCGAGTGCCTTTGACCCTTGCTTGGAATTTCCTTTTGGTGTCTACTTCCGCTACTGTCATGATTTAGATTCTAACCTCTTATCTAGCGGTGCCATGGGGACTACGATAGACCGATGCCAAGCAAAGCAATGCTACCCGAAGACTCAAATGAATAGCTATCGATGAAAGATCCCGCCCTTCCTCCTGGCAAACGGGAGAATCTCAAGTGAAAGCCTTAACCCGGGGGATAGGTAGAGGGGTATGGCTGTCAATCTCCTTATCGATGAAAGAATCCCGCAACTTCTCCTTTCGTGCTAGCGATCCCGCCCACTTCATTTGAATGGTTTTCTTCGAACCAATGGGAGACTTGCATCTCCGGCGACTCAGATATGGGACTTCCGTCAAAGCTTCCTGGTCGTAGCGAAGGCGAAATAGACCAGCCTATCTACTTAAGAGGGAACGAAGGCCCCTGGACCATGGGGGACTACCAGTTCTTGCTCCGGATGCTGCTACCGAAAGATGGTAAGGACAGGATGGAGGAGAGATTTCCCGGTCGTATCAAAGTGGGACATTTCGAGATCCAACTAGTAGACAAATGGGCTCTCACTGGGATAGAAAGATCTTTCCCCCAAGCATCGTAGAAAGGTTTGGCAGCCCGAACCCTGCCTCTTCGAGGGATTTCTTCTTTCATCCTTTGAGTAGATAGTCGTTTATAGGCGGAAATGACCTTGAGACGAGAATCCCGGTGAAATGGAAAGTCCTCGGGAAGCAGCATCACAGCGAGAGGGATCCTGGAAGAGAGAGGAAAGCCTTACATATCTACATAAAAATCCTAGTCATATCGGCTCTCGAAATAGGAAGATTTTCCCAAACCTTCTGAACCACCCACAGACTGATGGCCAGAGCGAGTGAAGAATGCAAGAACTATCCGACTGAAGTCTCTCTTTTTTCGGACAATTAATTGCCGGATAACCGCCGTATGAAAGAAAGACTTCTAGGATACTTTACCATTGATTCGAGGCGCTTGGGAGACATCCGCCCCCAAGTCTCCTTCTTCTTGTGACCCTTTCAGCCTTGTTTTTCAAATGGTGGAGAACCAGGTCGAAATGTCGTTGAAAGAGGAAGGAGAAGACCAGGGGCGTACGTGGCTCGAAAGGAAGAAGCCGTGACCAGTTCAAAGCGGGTACTTACTGTTGGAACAACGTAATGGACCGATCGCGTCAAGTAGTCGAACAAATAGTAGTGGCACGAAGCCCGATTCTCTATTTACGGAACTTGATCTGTGGCTGTCTGCCTTGCCACAGAAAAAAGAAATAAAGGAAGTGGGTGAGTCGAATAATCAGCGCGGGAATCGTTCCAACTCTTTGAAGGTTTTCAACTTGCGGAAAGAATCACCTATCCATGGTAAGGCTCATGCTTACCACACACGCATTGGAAAGCACATTCCATTCCTCGTTATTCCTAAAATAAAAGAAGAATAGCCGGAGTGGGGCATGATCGCTATGGGGAAGGACTTTAAAGACGTGAGAAAGATAGAAATAGAATAGTTAGAAGGAACTGCAATTGCTGAGGCTTTTGGGTGTAATCCCCAAGGTGGAAGACTGGCCCTCACCAGCTGTGGACTACTTGCCTGCTTGAAAGAGAATTCCCTAATGGTATGAATGGTATGGAGGGGAGACTAACTTCGTTGCTGCTCATGAACCCGTAGGAGATGGCTGCCCGAAAGAGCCTCTTCTTCGTCAACCAGAGGTCAATGAGATCTTGAAGCTTCCCCGGCGCCGGCGCAGTGAGCTACTTCATGGGAATTTAGTATTAGCATCAGCACCAGAAAGATACGAGTAAATATGGTCCCAAGAAGCTCGATAGTCGTTCCATTTCCATGCGTTTTTGGAAAGAAAATAGTAGAACCCCCAGTTCCATAAAGTAAGACAGGAAGGCACAAAGAAAGAGAGAACCAGAGAAAGACAAATACACTTTCGCTCCTGAGGTAATTCCATTATCAAAGGTGTTACCATGTCCTGAGATCCTAATTGCCATTGTAATGTCTCCACAGGAGCCATTGTGAGGAATAAGCATTCTAGAAGAATCATTTTTTTTTGGTTCATTCTTTGACTGCTCCGCTCCCCCAAAAAGGAGAGACTGAATTTTCACTCCGGAGTAGTGAAGAACTGACTTTTGTTGGTTGTTGACCAACGGGGAAAAAGAACATTTATTTGATTCTAAATCTCCAAAGCAATCCAGGAGAAGCGCACTTTAGATATACTCTAGCTTTAGAGGCGGCGACGGTAGTTGTAGAGGCGAGTGACGTAGGTGCACAAGAGTACTTCGCGCCACAACCATCTCTTTTTGATAGGTTCTAAGGACCGATGCCTGCTGCTTCATCTGGGAGAAAAGAATCATAGATATGCCGGTCATTATAAGGAAGAACCGCCATAAAAAGATTCCTCGTGTATCATCTGTAGCAAAACTATGAACGGAAGCTAGCAATCCGGACCGTATTGAAAAGGTTCCTAAGACACAGCATAGAAGAGTCACAATATTAAGAAACGAGGTGCAAGAATGAAGAAGGGGTAGAATTACTGAATGAATACGAGCTGTGGCTAATACCCGAGGCATAAAAGAAGCATTTTCTACGGGATCCCGAAACCACCAGCCACCCCGACCTAATTCATGATGAGCCCACCAACTTCCTGGCAAGATGCCTACGGTTAAAAAGCACCGACATGTCAAGATCCAAATTCGAATTGGTTCCTGGTCCTGGTCAGAGACCACTGTGTTCGCGCCGGCGGTCCAAGAAAGAGGCGAAGTAGCAGTATCTTTCTTTCCATTACGAACGACACGCTTCGCCTGCTCCCTCCC